AAATCAGTGGATTCATGGTAAGTCCCTCGCACAAAAAAAAAAGAAAAAGAAATGGTTAATGATACAATCAACCAATGAATTATTACTTAATTTTATCATTAAGTTTGATCATTAAGATCTATTGGGTCGAAGTAACTAAAAACTAATGATAATATTACTGACTCGTCAGAACTACTTCGATATCTCGTTTTTAGTTTCTACCCATGATGAAGTTTTTGTAAATCCATATACATACGGTTCTAGTTATTGCATTTCTTTCTTTCCAACCATTCTTTCATTCAATCCTTCGTTCTTTACTCTTCTATATCCTTGAGTTCATCTGTTTTTTCATCCAATCCACAATCACAAATGAAACAGAAGAAAGGACTTGACTTATCTTGTAATCCATCTAATCTAAATGCAGTAAACTGCAATCAAATCAATATATGCAATCATCAATATATGCAATGGATATCAATATGATCAATATCAACGATATCAATATATCAATATAACGATATCAATATGTATATCAATACATATATATATATTTTTTTTTTTACAATTCCGTAATATCGTTCATCTTCTCTCCTACGACTTTAGGTCATATATTCATACGTATTTATATCTATTATGTTCTCCAACCAAGCAGATTATCTTGAACCATGCATGAATTGGGATAAGCTAAAAAAAAGACTATTTCGAAAACTAGTCAATGATGACCCTCCATGGATTCGCCTATATAAGCCGCGGCTAACGTTGCAAAAATAAGAGCTTGAATACCACTTGTAAATAATCCAAGAAACATGACAGGTATAGGAACTACTGAAGGGACTAAAGAAACAAGAACAACAACTACTAATTCATCAGCCAATATATTCCCGAATAGTCGAAAACTAAGAGATAAAGGTTTTGTGAAATCTTCTAGGATGTTAATTGGTAAAAGTATTGGAGTTGGTTTGATGTATTTCTCGAAATAACCCAATCCTTTTTTGGTAAGACCCGCATAAAAATATGCCACTGACGTGGGTAAAGCTAAAGCAACAGTAGTATTTATATCATTCGTGGGCGCAGCTAACTCCCCATGAGGTAACTGTATGATTTTCCAAGGTAAAAGAGCACCTGACCAATTAGAAACAAAAATAAATAGGAACATAGTTCCAATAAAGGGAACCCAAGGTCCATATTCTTCTCCAATCTGGGTTTTGCTCAAGTCTCGAATAAATTCAAGGACATATTCAAAGAAATTCTGACCGTCGGTCGGAATGGTTTGTGGATTCCGAACAGCTATGATGACTGAACCTAACAAGATAGCAATTACGACCCAAGAAGTGATAAGTACTTGGGCATGGATTTGTAAACCTCCTATTTGCCAATAGAAATGCTGGCCTACTTCTACACCCGATATATCGTATAACCCCTTGAGTGTTTTAATGTAACATGGTATAACATTCATATTGTCCTCTGATAGAAATTGAACTTCAAAAAAGGAATTAGTTTGATTCAACCATTTCTTTCTCAACTCACCAACTTGAATCATTAATCATATATTTAGGATACCAAGAAATCACATAACATCATAATATATATCAATATCCCCAGTTCTTTTTTTTTATCTATTTTAAAAAATTCAAAAAAAAAAGTAACCGATCCAATAAATCTATGGAGTTGCCCAATAGTTAACATTAACTAATCTTATTATTCTTAATCTTAATCATAATCAACGATTTCTTATATAGCTAGAACGACCCTCACAAATTGCGGATACTAATTTGTTAAGAATCAATCGAATTGAAGCTATAGCGTCATCGTTGGCCGGAATCGAAATATCTGCAAGATCTGGATCACAATTTGTATCGATTAAACAAATCGTCGGAATCCCCAAAATGGCACATTCTCGAAGAGCCGTATATTCTTCTTGCTGATCAACGATGATCACAATATCAGGCAATCCCGTCATATATTTGATCCCACCGAGATATGTTTGCAAGGTAGATAATTTTCTCTTCAACATTGCTGCATCTCTTTTGGGGAGACGGTTGAGTTTCCCCATCTTTTCTTCTGCTCTTAAGTCCCTGAACTTATAAAGTCTCGTTTCTGTAGTGGACCAATTCGTTAACGTACCACCGAGCCATTTTTGATTAATAAAATGAGACCGAGCCCTTATTGCAGCTGATGCTACTGAATCCGATGCTTTATTTTTGGTACCGACGATTAAGAAGCTTTTTCCCCTACTTGATGCATCAAAAACTAAATCACAGGCTTCTGATAAAAAACGAGCAGTTCTAGCGAGATTTGTAATATGAATACCTTTACGCTTTGCAGAGATGTAAGGGGCCATTCTAGGATTCCATTTCTTAGTACCATGACCAAAATGAACTCCTGCTTCCATCATCTCTTCCAAATTGATATTCCAATATCTTCTTGTCATTTTTTCCCACACTTCCTTTTTGTTTTTTCTTTTTCTTATTATTAACAAAGAGACGAGGTACCTTGAAATAAATAATTGTTCCGATGGAACCTTCTACCGGGGATTGACCATCGATACACGGCACAAACCATAAATTTTTTTAATTACTTATTTTATTTATTACCAAATCAATAATAAGACCAGTATAGTTAAAAGATAGTTAAAGTTAAAATGAATCCGCTCTTAGGAATCATTAAATCGCATAAATGATTGTTCTGATGTCTCATGTAAATTTGTCTCATGGAAATTGTTTGTCGCGCAAGAACAAAATAATTCTCTATGGTGTAACAAAATATCTCTCATTTCCAACTCGAATAGATTTTTTCTTTTGATTTCCAAATAAATGTTTTTGTCTTGCCTTGAACGGTGCACAAATTTTTGGAATCCGGTACCAACAGGTATAATCCCCCCCAGAACAACGTTCTCTTTCAGGCCTTTCAACCAATCAATACGACCTCGTAGAGCAGCTTTTGCTAAAACTCGAGCGGTTTCTTGAAAACTTGCTTCGGATATGAAACTTTGAGTATTCAGAGACGCTCTTGTTATTCCCAATAAGATTGCCCGATAACAGATCGATTCGTCCAAAGCACGCCCTGCTCGTTCCGCTCGCAACAATCCGATTAATTCTCCAGGCGAAAAAACATTAGACATTCCATCTTCTGAAACCAACACTTTTGATGTTACTTGACGTACAATAATCTCTATATGTCTATTATGGATCTGTACCCCCTGGGATCGATAAACCTTTTGGATCTTATTAACCAAAGAGATACAACTTTGGGCTATGGTTAGCTCAGCTCCAATCAAAAACCCCCAGGGGATCTCAAGAATTCTTGGTATACGTTCGTTCCAACCTTCAACTCTCCTTTCGAGGTTCATCGATATTGAATCAATCGAACGCACTTCTAAGATTTGTTCTACTTTTGGAAGACCTTGCGTTATGTCACCAGATCTCGATTTTTCATATATAAATGTAACTAATGTATCTCCTTCGTAAAGGATTTTCCCATAATGACCATGAACAGTTGCTCCAGGAGTAGCCAAATAAGGCTTAGCTGATCTTATAACTAAAGAGTCGACATTAACAATTAAAATTTGACCAGATTTTTTTACGTGTGGTTCGTATTTAAATAGACATACATTTTCACAAATAAATTGTCCAAGGCTAATTTTGGTCGATGTCTCTTCACAATAATCATGATGGAGAAAGCACCAATTCAAATGGAATGGGTTCAAAATGATGTTACTGCATGGATCGGGATTATAAATCCCCCTATTTTCATCTATTAAACAGTATTTAAGTACTTGAAGTACTTGGAAAATCTGTTTCAAATTGTCAAGTAGCAAATATTTCTTTAACACGATCTGATTATGAGTTATTAAATGGTAAGATGAATAAAAATTCGCTATTTTAGGTACAATAGCGCCTAAGAGACCTAAAGAATCCCTAATTGGATTTAGGGGATCCGATTCTTTTGTCACATTGTTATATTTCGAACTATTGAATGGACCAATTCGAGAACAATTGGATGATGACAAAATTATCAAAGATTGGCATTCCTTATTTCGATTCAACAACGTACCAATAGTTCCTTGATGTTGGCTAAGTGATTGAATCTTCGCCCTGGAATAAAAGGGATTGATATTGGTGCGATCTAATCCATTATTGGGAATCAATCCGGAACTTGCCCTATCATACCTTTTTCCGGTATACGAAATAGTGGACTTGACTAACTCAATTCTTATGAAATCGCGAATTAGATCATTTGCCCTTACCTCAACAAAGGAAGCATGAACCTCTTCTATAGAACCGTTTTGTTCTTGGTCCCAATTCAATACTAAGCAAGTCCGAACTAATTGAATACTTGTGTGATAAATTCCTCGAATTGACTTGCCATTTCCATAAAGGATATAATTGACAACTCTAAGTTGGACATTATCCTTTTCCTGCAAGATATCCCGAGGGAAAAGTGTTGCTAAATTTATCCCATCGGATATTTCATATGTGACTACGGGTCGAACCGAAACAAAATACTTTTTCTTGGTAGGTGTGATCCGTTGAACATAGATCCAATTTTTCCATTTTTTTGATTCTTTATAATTTTTTTTTTCTGTTTCTGGTGGTATAAAAATGCCGCTGTGCCTGGATATCTTATCTGTCTCTCCAGGAAAATGAATATCTCCAGAAAAGATTTTAAGTTCAATATATTTTTTTTTTCTCTCCACTCGGACTAATCCGCCTACTCGGCTTCTTGTATTTATATTTAAAGCGAGTCGTGTATCTACTCCAATGATACTATTGTTCCGGACCATTATTAATGAGGATCCCGGTAAGATATGCACTTCTTCAAGAATGAAAAAAAACTGATCTACTTTCGTTTGGTATTTCGGACTAAATTCTTTTGCTCCTCGATACTCAATCAAATCTTCTTTTTTTATGATTGAATCCACCTCTATGGTCCCATATTTAGTAATTCCGGAACTGCTTCTTCTGTATCGTGGATCATCAAAATAAGCAAGAATACTATTTCTACGTAAAATACCATTTATG